TCGTATGCTTGAAAGATAACCCAAAAAATCAAAGGAATGCTTGGATAATTGGTTTATATGGATTCTTCCTGGTTGAGACCATACATAAAAATGACATTGCCAAAAATGGACAAGATAATATTTCCACTTATTCATCAGAAGAGGAGTATCTTTTGATGCCAGAATCGATTTTCCTTGATATCTAACATACTGTATAAAAGGATCCTTGAAGAACCATAAGGTGGCCGGAAAATCGTTAGCAAAGACTTCTTCGACAGGATATTTTATTTTTTCATAAAAACGTATTCGCTCAAAAAGAATCCCAGAAGAGGTTAATCGTAAATGATTAGATTGGTTACGGAGAAAAAGTAAAATGGATTCGTATTCACATACATAAGAATTATATAGGAGCAAGAATAATCTTTGATTACTTTTTGCAAAAATGGATTTTTTTGGAGTAATAAGAGTATTCCAATTATAATACTCGTGAAGAAAGAGCCGTAATAAATGCAAAGAAGAGGGATCTTTCACGCAGTAGCGAAGGGTTTGAACCAAGATTTCCAGATGAATGGGGTAGGGTATTAGTACATCTGATGCATAATTTAAATGTGGAAATTTGTCCTCGAAAAAAGGAAATATTGAATGAATTGATCGTAAATTATAAGATTTTAGGGTTTCTGTCTCCTTTAAGGAAGATACTAATCGTAGGGAAAACGGAATTTCCACAATGACTGCAAATCCCTCCGATATCATTTGAGAATACAAATTTTTGTTGTACCCAAAAAATTTATTTTGATTCGAATCATTAACGGAAATAATAAAATGATTCTGTTGATACATTCGACTAATTAAACGTTTTATAATTAGTAAACTAGATTTCTTGTCATAACCTACATTATCCAACAAAACGGATCTATTTAAACCACGATCATGAGCAAGTGCATAAATATACTCCCGAAAGATAAGTGGGTATAGGAAGTCATGTTGCTGAGATCTATATAATTCTAAATATCCTTGAAATTCTTCCATTTAAAATTCAATTTGAATCAGAAAAGAAATAGGTGATTTATTGGGTTATCAAATGATACATAGTACGATACAGTCAAAACAAGGTATTTATATTGATAGTAAGAAAAAATTAGATACCTCGGAAACAAGTCAAACTCATCAACGGACTCTCCAGACCCTCCCTTTCCATATAATAGATTTATGTTCATTTATAGGATAACAAGATAGTTAGAAGCCCTTTATTTTATCAATCCAATCGCTCTTTTGATTTTGAAAAAAAAAATCTCTTTATCAATATACTGCCTTCTTCTACACATTTATCTCTACCCCATAAAGGGGAATAGCTAATAGTTAGGACTCATAAGAAATTTCTAATCCACTCATCGGAAAAGCTTTTCCCGCATTAAGCACTAATATATTTTTAACGTCTAATTAGATGGGGTAATCATTCAAAAATGAAGAACAGAAGCTCGTTACTTTTTATTTCCCTAGAATTGGAACCTCTAGTAAGGCTCTACCCATTTATTCATTCGACCCCCCACAAAAATGCTTTTTTAAAAATGGAATTTAAACAATTGAAATAAGATTTTGGACCTATTCAGTAAGAATGAAATATTCTCAGAATTATCCTACGACATGCTGCTTTTTCCATTCATTCCTTTCAGGATCAGTCGTGGTCTTACAAACTCTACCGATGGTATGGACGAATCTGTTGCTTCATACAAATGTGTAAAAGATGCTAGCCGCACTTAAAAGCCGAGTACTCTACCGTTGAGTTAGCAACCCAAATAAACAAATTAGAATGTGTAGATACAATCAGAATCCCAATAAATAACGAAATTGAATGGGACAACACAGTCAAACCATTAAAAAAAAAAACTCTAACTGAACATAATAAAAATGAACAAATCCGACGAAAATACAAAAAATTCTCAAATAAAAGATAAAATAAGGATAAAGTCAAAGATTTTCAAATATTTATAGACCGCCTCTTGTCTCTCTTCTCTTATATTATCCATTAATTAGTATATATCGAGTTTAATTGATTAAAATCTTAATCAAAAAAGACTTCTTGTATGACAGAAAATATAAGAGCCTATTATTTGAATGAAATAAAATCTATGGAACAGGGATAAATAGATCCATTTATCCACGATCGGATTATATTTATTTGATACACTGTTGTCAATATGAATATTGAGAAAAGCATACGTATACAAAAGAGAAAACAAATTCTAAATCGAACTAACAATTCCGATTTCAATCAATTAAAATGAATCAAATTCAAATTATTTCAATTGAAATATAAAAAAAACGAAGGACTTGTGTTGGATTGGCACTATATATAATATAGGTGGAAGACTAAATTAAGGAAGACGGGGGAGAAGTAGAAAAAAATGAGGTTTATTCAATAACTAAAATAAGCAGATTTAGTCCTTTGTTTTTTTTGTTCATAGAGTTCCAACGAAAACGGGGGTAATGTCAAATTTTTATGTCTCTAGACCCCATTACTTCTACGTCATTTCTTATTTATTCACTTGATCTTTTTTTCTATCTATTTTATTTCCATTTTAAATTATTGGATCAATTGTTATATCAATAAAATAGAAATCCATGTTTTTTGTCGTTATAAATAAAGGACACCATTCTATAGTAACAATACTAAAAGGGTTATACAAAGCTATATATAAGTCATCCACACCTTCTTTTTTTCTATTTTATTTTATCAATTGAATTTTGTTTGTTGATTAAGGCGAAGTTCCGTAAAAACCCCCGCCTTTTTTGAAATATCATGAACAGTTCCTGTAGGTTGAGCGCCTTTTTCAAGGAAGTATAGAATAGCAGGAACATTTAAATAGATTTGATTCTTTATCGGATCATAAAAACCCACTTTCCGAAGATCTCTTCCCTCTCGTCGGGATCGAACATCAATTGCAACGATTCGATAAATGGCTCATTGGGATAGATGAAGAATACCCCCCCTAGAAACGTATAAGAAGTTTTCCCCTCGTACGGCTCGAGAAAATTCGAAATTATGTCTATGTATAGAATTACAATATCAAATATATCCATAAAATCATCAAATTAATTAGACTATTGATTTTAGTACTTTTTTTCTTATTCTTTCTTACCCAACAAAAAAGAAAATTAGTCGTATTTGCACCCTCATAACTCAAGTTGGATAACTCTGAAATAACTCAAAAGAGAAACCTTTTAGATATTTCATCTATTGAGCGGTCTCTAACCCTTTAATTGTCTGTCTTCTTTAGAATCCATTTTGATTCTTTTCTGATCTAGTTGTTAAGACAATTGAAAATGGTATTTCCTTGTTCCAGGATCTTTGCCTTGAATCATTGGGTTTAGACATTACTTCGGTGATCTTTAAATCCTTTCAAAACGGCAGCAACATACCATTTTTTGTGATTTCTTTCTGTCAAAGAATCATACGAATGTTTGATTCCTGCGTAATACACTTTCCTTTTGATTTGATCGAAAGAGTTTTACCAATTTCAACAAACTTTCCTTTTGAATTGGAAATTTTCTCGAATAGGACCCTTTAAGTTTATGTATCGAAAATATACTTACGAAGCTGTTCCAATTTATTGATTGATACTAACCCTAGATTCTTGCCCCTGAAAAATAAATCAATACTTTCTACTCGAGCTCCATCCCATACTATATTATATCACCCCCCCCCAAAAAAAAAAGAGAGTTACAGCGGAACAGAACAAATGATGTCGAGCCAAGAGCACTTTCATTCCTATATAACATATAAAAAAATGGTGGATGTAAGACTCCACAACGGATCATGTCCTTCAAGTCGCACGTTGCTTTCTACCACATCGTTTTAAACGAAGTTTTACCATAACATTCCTTCAGTTTGGAACCCATATGTAATTGATTCAATTATGGAATCATGAATAATCATTGGTTCGGATAGAGATTAATAGAATTTAATATTGGAAATTCTATAAAAATAAAAAATAATTTTTTTTTTTTTCTATTTTCTTATTTATATCATTCTAAATTTTAGAATATTTTTCGATTATTGTAAAAATCAAATTAGTTAACTAAATTATAAATAAATATAATACGAAGAAACAAGTTCTTTTGAATCTGTATCCATAATAGTGGTAGCATAAATTCAACAATTTCACACTTCTTCAAGTACCAAGAACTCATAGGAGTTCGTTACAAAGATTGAATTGATTGAAAAATCTCCTATCCGATATAATTATTTGCATTTTGCATAACATAAAGTTTTACAGCAAGGACCTTTCGTTTTTTATCATCAGTAAGAGAGAGAGAAATTCATATTGGATTAAACCATCTGTGATTAAAAAAAGATAGATAAAAAAACACTGATGTAAGGGAGAAATTTTATGTTGTTATTTTTTCATATTTATACTGTAAAATCGTTTGCGTGTTATTTGAACTCAATTAAATTTGTGAAAAAGATATGATTCCGCGGATTATGAAAAAAAAAAGAATAATCACATTCTATACCAATATTCTACTCTTAATACAGAAGGCTGTTCGAAAAGGCAATCTTTTATATATATTTTATTATGATATATTTTATATATCAAAAAAAAATTATAAAAATATTCTATTAATAAATATATTATATTAATAGAATGTTAATATAATGATCACATTATATAATAATATATATAGATAATAATATATATAGACGGGGTATGCTCTGGGACGGAAGGATTCGAACCTCCGAGTAGCGGGACCAAAACCCGTTGCCTTACCACTTGGCCACGCCCCATTTATTTCTATTCGACACTAATAAACACTAATATTGGTACGGGTTATTCGTCAACTCCAGTCTAAATATCTATTATTTATAAAATGGATTACTAGAATTTTTATACATGTAGACTATACATGTAGACATAGAATTAAACTGAATTTATTGATCATTACATATAATTCAATTAAGATATTGTACGAAAGTATGATTTATTCTATTCTCTTTTGATTTGAGATATAGAAGGATTTTTGATTGGGTGAGTTCAAATCAAAGAAAGTTTTTTGGTCTATCTTATTTATTTTTATTCATTTTTTTTCTTCTATCAATAATACCCTATTTATAATAATAAAATATAATAATAAAAAACTCAATTAAATTTATTAATAACTCAATCAAAATAAATACAATTATCCCCAAAAACAAAATGTTTGTTATGCTTAATATTTTAAGTTTGATCTGTATCTACCTTAATTCTGCTCTTTATTCCAGTAGTTTTTTCGTCGCCAAATTGCCCGAAGCCTACGCTTTTTTGAATCCAATTGTAGATGTTATGCCAGTAATACCCCTGTTCTTTTTTCTCTTAGCCTTTGTTTGGCAAGCTGCTGTAAGTTTTCGATGATATTTTTAATAAAGTCCCAGACAAATTCATGATTTATTCGAAAAAAATTCGTGGAATTGATAAGATCAGATACGTCTTACACTCTCAATTCAAATATTGAAATTCTTGTACAACCGCGACAAATCCGGATCACCCCACTTTATTTCTTGGTGTCAAAATAAAAAAAGGTAGGGTATGTGGTATAAAAGTGGAGAATCTATTCTCTTTTTTCCTAAAAAAATCTTGGAGATTGTGTAATGCTTACTCTCAAACTATTTGTTTACACGGTAGTGATATTCTTTGTTTCTCTCTTTATCTTCGGATTCCTGTCTAATGATCCAGGACGTAATCCTGGACGTGAAGAATAAAAAATAAGGTTTTCTTTGCTTGATTTTAAACTGTTATTAGTAAGGTTTTATCTATTCCACTTCTTTAACTATTAATTTTTAACTATTAATAATAATAATAATAAAAAAGAGCTCGCGATAAATTCGAAAGAAAATGCCAAGTCATCAATGAAAACGGAAAGAGAGGGATTCGAACCCTCGGTACGAAAAACTCGTACAACGGATTAGCAATCCGACGCTTTAGTCCACTCAGCCATCTCTCCTCTCAATTGAAAAAGGATAATACTATGTTACATTATAAAAAAAAATAAGGCTTGAAAACGCCCGTCATAGTATATACTCTTATTTTTTGATTTCTTGATTTCGTCCGAAGGGGCTTTTTAGTTCCACGGCCCGGCCTGGTCAGTACTTAGCCGGGCCCGCCCTTTTGTTCCAACAAATCATAAATCAAAAGATTTATTAAATTTGAAAAAAAAAAAAAAAAAATGAATAAAGAAAAAAAAATTGCTTGTTATTGCGATAAACAAAAAGAACTTTTTCAATTTCTATGATATATAATCAAATGGTATCGAATCAAAGTGCCATTTCTTTCTTAGTTAGTCCTTTTATTCCGGTTTAAATAAGAAAAAGGGAACTCTCGTTTCTTGACACAACCCATTTTTGTGTTATGGCTTAAGTTCGAGACAAAACCTCGGGCAAAAAAGCACTTGTTATTTAGTTATTAAAGTGAAATGAATCCCCTTTTCCTAATCTCATTAGGTCCTCTGATACAAAAGGTAAACGCTCTAGTTTTCATGATTCTTTTCTGATCTTTTGTTTTAGTTTTGATTAGGGTCGACAAAAGGTCCATTTATATACAATAATCGGATTGTAGCGGGTATAGTTTAGTGGTAAAAGTGTGATTCGTTCTATAACCCCTTATATAGTTAAAGGGTCTTTCGGTTTGATTAATATTCATTCCGAACAAAAACTTTAGTTCTTAAAAGGATTGAATCCTTTACCTCTCAATGAAAAATTCGAGGAAGAATATACATTCTCGTGATTTGTATCCAAGAATCAATTTAAAATTGAAAAATTGGATTATGAGATTACGAAACATAATTTTTTTTATTGGATCAATACTTCCAATTGAATGAGTATGAGTAAAGGACCCATGGATAAAGATAAAAAGTGTATTTCTAATCGTAACTAAATCTTCAATTTTTCATTTCTATAGGGGGAATTGAAGCAAAACAGCTATTAAACAATGTCTTTGGTTTACTAAAGACATCGATAAATTGTTTTAGCTCGGTGGAAACAAAATACTTTTCCTAAGGATTCTTTCAAATAGAAGTAGAGAACGAAGTAACTAGAAAGATTGTTAGAATATAAACCCCCTCCTTTCTATAGGGATCGTCTAGAAAGCGGGTTGTTCTGAATAGATTTAGACATAAAAGCTGACATAGACGTTATGGGTCGGATTTTTTTATTTCGTTCATGTCTGAATCTGGGAATTTATCCATCTTCCATAAAGGAGCTGAATGAAACCAAAGTTTCACGTTCAGTTTTGAATTAGAGACGTTAAAAATGATGAATCAACGTCGACTATAACCCCTAGCCTTCCAAGCTAACGATGCGGGTTCGATTCCCGCTACCCGCTTTTACTTTATCGTTATAATCTTTAATATTCTAAAAATGAAATATTTTTTTTTTATTTTAATATTAAAAAAAAAAATGGAATGAATCGAATTAATGTAATACATCATTGACTTGAATACTAAATTCTTGGAATTCTTTCAACAATTTTTCCGAACAAGAAATATGAA